CTTGACTTTTGATTAAATTAATAATCAGCTTTGCTTTCATTTTATCTTTTCTCCCACCGTCAGAAGAATAACATAGAAGCATTTCTACTCTAGTTAGAATTTTCTGAAAGGTATCTATCTCGGTTTCATATAAAAATTGATATAGAATCTTTGAAAAAGCGCTTTCTTCCTAAGAAAGAAAAGACTTACTGTCTTTGGGATCTGATGCTACGCCGCTGCTGAATACCTTAGGGGATCGACTTTATTACATAAGTGGATTCCTTACTTTTATCTCATATCATGACATAAATAAGCAGTGTTGATTGGATCGGCATCGGCCAAAACCTCGCGAATTGGTCTTTACGGCGCTTCCTCTATCAATTAGATCCTTTATCCATAGAATAAACTATCTAGGCATATCGATTTCTTCCTATTTTGACTTTTATGAAGTTTCTTTCTTTGCTACAGCTGATAAAAATCGTTTTTTGCACGATGCATATGTAGAAAGCCTATTTTTTTTTTGAGTGTTTATTAGTGTATTTGCTCTTTGTCCCCCCCCCTTTTTTCTTTTCTCCTTTTTTATTTCTATAGTCGAGATAGTCGCACGTAATGACAGATCACAGCCATATTATTAAAAGCTTGTGGTAAGAATGGATTTCGTTCGAGTGCCCGAAAATAATATTCTAAAGCTTTTGTATGTTCTCCGTTACTTGTGTGGATAAGGCCTATGTTATAGAGTATATAGCTTCGATCGTAGGGATCAATTTCGAGTCGCATAGCTTCATAATAATTCTGTAAAGCTTCCGCATAATTGCCTTCAGATTGAGCTGACATCCGTTACGGTCGTCATTCGATTCAAAGAATTCTCCGTTTCAGAACCGTACATGAGATGAAAATCTCATACGGCTCCTCCCTTATGTGCATAATGAGAATAATAATACATGGAATCAAAAAAGATTGAAATATTCTCATCTCATTATGAACTGAGTGGGGCTAATGTTTTTACAAGAAATCTCTAGCCAACCTTCCTGCAAAAGCTTTTTCTTATTCTTAATATCACACGTGTTGGTACTGGTACTAGATAAAACTGTAAACTCCAACAATTTCTTTGTTCTCAACGCCTCTTAATTTCCAGGAATTAATCACTTCAACAGTCTTCGATGGTTATAAGGATATCCACAGTACGAACGAGATGGATGTTTGTTATTCCAACCATTCTTCTTAGTCCCGATCCCGATAAGGAAAAGGGGCGGTTTATAACAAAGTTTTTGTGTTGCCGATTCCTAAACGTAGCGCCTCTTCCCCTATGCCGCCTATTGGTACTGGTGTAGTAAGGTTGACTTGCAATACAGAAACCCATAGGTGTAACCTTTCGCTCAATACTAGAATCGCCAATTGAAGCATCTGAGGCTGCATTAATCGGGGATACACGACAGAAGGAATGGTTTTATCTATAAACTTCACCTTCAACAAGCGTAGATTTTTCAAGAATTTTTTTTTTCGTTCTTTTCTATCCCGAATCGTCTTTCTTTCTCCTAAGACCGAAACGGTAAATAAAAAAAGAATCAAATCGCACCATCTCTGTAATAGCTAAATGCCTCTTTTTCTCCTAAAGTTGTCGGAATTATTCGTAATAATATATTGGCTACAATTGAAAAGGTCTTATCAATAAAATTTCCATTTATCCGCGATCTAGGCATAGGTAAAAATCCATTCTATAATTCGTTTCATTACCTCTCATGAGAAAATGATCCCCAAACCAAGGAATTGTACAGTACAAAATAACATAAAAGCAGATGCATTAAAAAAAATACACCGATCCGTTGATTCGTTCCAATTCATTGATTAAATCAGGTATAAATATCAGAAAAAAAAATCGGAGCGTCGTCTTTGCAAACAAGATATATACCTTTATTGTTTTAAACAATTTTTGACAAACAAAAAAATTCCCTTTTTTGCCCAGACCCAAAGGAAGAATTTTTTCTTTGCTGAAAGGGTTTCTATTATTCTAGTTAGAAGGGATTTGATTGTCCGTACCCATCTAACAATCGAATTTGAACAACGCGCTATTCGCGCAGGTTCTCGGTCATAATCATTATGTAGGAGAGATGGCCGAGTGGTTCAAGGCGTAGCATTGGAACTGCTATGTAGACTTTTGTTTACCGGGGGTTCGAATCCCTCTCTTTCCGTACCTTGACCTAATTTGCCAATGTTACTGACCGCAATGTTTCCAAGCAAAAAAGAATGAATACCCGGCAGTCATACCTTTTTTTGAGATAGATTCTTAATTCCTAGTTTCTGTGATACGTAAAATCCAGGAAAGAAGGTGAAAGGGGGGAAAGGGGATAAAAATCTACCCTCGGATCTATGATACATGAATGGGATAAACAAAGACTCCCCGGATCAAACCCTTTACCTTGTATCCCTTTCCTTAAGTTAGGTGAAAGTGAAAGGGTAAATTTAGACGAACCCGTTATTTTAGTTAGGTTTAAGTCTGACGAGAATAATATTCTACGACAAA